AGGGTTATAGAAAAAAGACGCTATAAATATTCCGAAAAAAGCTATACTGACCGAAAAAGTTGCATTTGTGACAAATTCATACCAATCCCCAGAATTTTTTGAATTTGGATGTAAAAGGTCTATAGATGGAATTAACAATTTGGATAATATATCCAAATCTATTCCTTCTTGATTGAAAGAAATTCCTATGAACCCAATGAACAAAGTAAATAGTACTAATACAAGCATAGAAAATAGCATAGTATTTTCCGATTCATGGGGATAGGAAAAAGTAGTGTAGTTAGTTCCAAAATATGTAATATCAATAAAAGGCCATGTTATGTTTTTTATATTTCTATCAATTCGATGTGGATGTGTCTTCTTACGAAAAAAGGAAGCCCTTTCATTATTATTCATTGTTAATAAAGATAATAAATGAATTTTTTTTTTTTTTCCTTCTTTTTCTTTACCCCATAAAGATATTGAATAGAATGAGCTATTTTTTTTTCCATTGTAATTTTTAAAATTAACGTTTAAATATCCTTCAAAAACAAGTAAATAGATCCGAAACATATAAAATGCGGTTAATCCTGCTGTGGAACAAGCTATTATTGCGAAAATTGGTGAATACAACCAACTATCATTAAGAATTTCATCTTTGGACCAAAAACAGGCAAAGGGTGGAATACCACAAAGAGAAAGCGTACCCACTAAAAAAGCAGTTTTTGTAATTGGCACATGTTTTGTTAAACCGCCCATAAGAACCATATTTTGACTTTTATCTGGAGAATATCCAACAATAGCTTCCATTGAATGAATAATGGATCCGGATCCTAAAAACAACAATGCTTTTGAATAAGCATGAGTAATCAAATGAAATAAAGCGGCTCGATAAGAGCCCATACCTAGAGCTAACATCATATAACCCAATTGAGACATTGTAGAATAGGCTAAACTTCTCTTAATATCCTTTTGAGCAAGAGCTAAAGTAGCTCCCAATACTACTGTTATTATCCCTATCAAAGCTATTCCATTCATTATCGAGGGTATAACTATGAAAAGAGGAAGAAGGCGGGCTACAAGAAAAATTCCCGCCGCTACCATAGTAGCAGCATGTATAAGAGCGGAAATAGGGGTAGGACCTTCCATAGCATCCGGTAACCATACATGAAGGGGGAATTGGGCAGATTTAGCAACTGAACCGCCAAATAACAGGAAGGCACACAAAGTAACAAATAAAAGATTAACCTCATTATTATAAATCAAGTTATTGAATATTTCAAACAAATTCCGAAATTCCAAACTACCCGTTATCCAATAAAGACCTAAAATTCCCAATAATAAACAAAAATCCCCTACACGATTAGTTACAAACGCTTTTTGACAAGCATTTGCCGCAATAGGGCGTGTGAACCAAAAACCTATTAATAGATAAGAACACATTCCAACTAATTCCCAAAAAATATAAATTTGTATCAAATTAGAACTAGTAACCAATCCCAACATTGAAGTATTAAAAAAACTCATATAAGCAAAAAATCTCAAATATCCTTCATCATGAGACATATAATTGTCACTATAAATAAGAACCAGAATTCCAACAGTAGTGATTAATATTGACATAATAGAGGTAAGTGAATCGATCAAGTAGCCAAACTCTAAAGAAAGATCATTATTTATAGTCCAAGACCATACATATTGATAAATAGAACTGTTATTGATTTGATGAATAGATAGATCCACCGAAAAAATCATAACTATACTTAACAATAAAACACTAGGAAAAGCCCACATACGTCGAATATTTTTTGTTGCCGTGGGAAAAAGGAGAAGTCCCACTCCTATTAACATAGGAACTGGAAGTGGAATGAAAGGTATGATCCATGAATATTGATGTGTATATTCCATACAAAAATAATAATAATAAAAAAAAAGAAAAAAAAAATTTATTCTTAATTCTTAATGAGTTTTGTTTCTTATTCGCCAATTTTATCTCTTTTGAAAGGGTTCAGTTAATAAAAAAATTAAGATTAAGATAGAAATATAATTTTCTATTGTTAATTATTCTTAATTTTTGTCCAAAATTTCCAATAGTTCAAAGTACGAAGTTAAAATGTGTCAAATGATATGACCAAATTACTAGTGAAAAATAAACTTTTTTTTTTTTCTTTTTTTTTTTTTTTAGTTAGTAATATTAAGAAAATAAAAATTTTTAATTATTATTATAATTATTATTAGATTATTATAATTATTATTAGACAATAATTTATATCTATAGAGTGAGGATAAATAATTACACCAAAACTAAAAACATTAGTTTATTTTGATATGAATCATAAAAAACAATCCATATGACTGAAAAAAATAATAATTTTTTTAGTTTTTTATTCCGAATCATTAATTCGTTTTGTTTTGGCACTAATTGATTATTTTCCATTCCAATAAAATCTATCTTTGAAAAAAGTTTGTAAAAAAGGTTATGATATTCAACAGTTTACTTTAGATAGAAAAAGGGAATTAAGATACATGATTTTTAAAATCATGTATCTTTTAAACGACCAAGTAAGCAGGATAAGGGTTGGGTTCTTAAGCTTTTTCGATGTACTTTATTCCATGTATAAATGCAGTACGAAGAAAATAGACAGTAAATGGATAGTCTTTTTTTTTTTGTAAAATTTACATAAAAAAGAATTACAAAAAAGATTACTAGGAAAAAAAAAAAAGACTATGTGATTTTTACATATCCACATTTTGTTATGAAAGGGAGTAGAATAATATAATTTAGAAAAAAAATGGATAAGATAGATATATGGCTAATTAAAGAACAATTCATTTTGAACAATAGATGTCTTTCACATCCAACTATAGCAATGAATAAACTAGTCTAATTTTTGAATGGCAGTTCCAAAAAAACGCACTTCTATATCAAAAAAAAGGATTCGGAAAACGATTTGGAAGGAAAAGGGATATTGGGCAGCATTGAAAGCTTTTTCGTTAGCGAAATCTCTTTCTACGGGGAACTCAAAAAGTTTTTTTGTGCAACAAATACAAACATTGGAATAATCTGAATTAGCTGGACTCAAAGAATAGTCTAATTTCGTTTATTTTATTTTTCTTTTTATTGTATATTTATTGTAATTGTATATATTTATTGTAAATTGTATATATTTATTGTAAATTGTATATATTTATTGTAAATTGTATATATTTATTGTAATTGTATATAATTACAATTTAGAATTTAGATATATATAATTTATATATATGTATAATTTATATATATATGAATTATATATGAATTATCAAATTTTATGGAATTTTTATGATTATTGTTTTGTTTTTTTGTCGATATGTTCTTTTTTTTTATTTATATTATATATTTTAGTTTATATATTTTATACAAATATTTATACAAACTAAAAAAATGAGATATAAGTAATAATTTATATTTTCTAATGTTTTGAACTGTTCAATATAAAATTGAACCCATTTTGCTATTATGATATGTAGAATAATAATTATTTTGTCTACTGAATTGTAAAAAAAAAATCCATTTCTTTAAAAATCAAATAAATAAAAAAAGAATCATTAAAAAATGAAAATCAGAAAGAACATTTTTTTGTTCCATTCATGGATTGAAGTAAGAACTATCTAGTTCCAACGATACCATTTTGAGAGAGCATAAACTAAGAAAAACTCCATTCCCCGTTGTTAAATTAAATAAAACTGACACTCTAAACGAAAAAAATAACGAGAATAAGAATTCTTATTGGAATTGATTTCTTTTAATTAAAATAAAATTATTTAATGTTTCCAAATGCAATATTTGTTTACTAAATATAATATTTAGTAAACAAATATTATATTTAGTAAACAAATATTGCATTTGAATCGACTCTTTCAATCTCGACGATTGACTAAAAATCGGTTATTATGATTTCGAGCAAGCCGCTATGGTGAAATCGGTAGACACGCTGCTCTTAGGAAGCAGTGCTAGAGCATCTCGGTTCGAGTCCGAGTGGCGGCATGGTATCTTACTTTCTAAAAGAGTAAGTCCTATAATGAATTCAATTCCCGATTTCCATTCATATAATTAGGGGATCTTTTTTTTTATTCATTTTTTTATATGATATTTTCAACTCTAGAGCATATATTAACTCATATATCGTTTTCAGTCGTATCAATTGTAATTGCAATTCATTTGATAACCTTATTGGTCAATGAAATCGTAGGACTATATGATTCGTCCGAAAAAGGCATGATAGTAACTTTTTTCTGTATAACAGGATTATTAGTTACTCGTTGGATTTTTTCGGGCCATTTACCTTTAAGTGATTTATATGAATCATTAATCTTTCTTTCATGGGGTTTTTCCATTTTTCATATAGTTCCAGGTTTTGGTTTTAAAAAACTTAAAAAGTATTTAAGCACAATAATAGCACCAAGTGTTATTTTTACCCAAGGCTTTGCTACTTCGGGTCTTTTAACCGAAATGCATCAATCCGCAATATTAGTACCCGCTCTACAATCGCATTGGTTAATGATGCACGTAAGTATGATGGTATTGGGCTATGCAGCTCTTTTATGTGGATCATTATTATCAGTAGCTCTTTTAGTAATTACATTTCGAAAAGTCATAATAAGAATTATTGGTAAGAACCAAAATTTTTTTTTAAATGAGTCATTTTCTTTTGCTGAGACCAACTACATGAACGAAAGAAACAATGTTTTACGAAACACTTCTTTTCTTTCTTACAGAAATTATTACAGGTCTCAATTTATTCAACAATTGGATCGTTGGAGTTATCGTATTATTAGTCTAGGTTTTATCTTTTTAACCATAGGTATTCTTTCGGGAGCAGTATGGGCTAATGAGGCCTGGGGATCGTATTGGAATTGGGATCCAAAGGAAACTTGGGCGTTTATTACTTGGACCATATTCGCGATTTATTTACATACTAGAAAAAATAAAAAATTGGAGGGTGTAAATTCTTCAATAGTGGCCTCTATGGGCTTTCTTATAATTTGGATATGTTATTTTGGGATCAATCTATTAGGAATAGGACTACATAGTTATGGTTCATTTACATCTAATTGAATTAAAGTGGGGAAGGGCCTGCCAAATACAAACACAGTAAGCATATATATAATATATAAGTATAAGAATATATATATAAGTATAAGAATATAAGTATAAGAAAGTAGAAGAAAACTTCGCATAAACCGTCGAGAACCCTTTAAATCAAGTAATGTAGTGATTCAAGGGGTTCTCACAAAGACCAAACATATCCGGTTACAATTCATTTTTTTTATTTAAGTTGAGAAGAAAAAATATTTTTTTTTTTTCATTGTACAATGGACACTATTAAAAAAAAAAATAGGATTTTTTACTCTTTTTTTTTGTTTTAGTCATTTATTCACGAAAACTATCTATAAAAAATTAGATAGAATAGCTTCGACCTTGTCAACTGATAATGAGAAAATGAAATCCGGATAAATACCAATACCTATTACAGGTATAAGGATAGAAATCGAAATAAATAACTCTCGCGGCCCAGAATCAAAAAATAAAGAGTTTGATGTATTAAAAAGCTTGTATCCATAGAACATTTGGCGTAACATAGATAATGAATAAATAGGAGTTAATATCATTCCAATTGCCATTACAAAAGTAATTAGTATTTTTGTCATTAAAAGATATTTTGGACTGGTAATTAGTCCAAAAAAAACTATCAATTCTGCAACAAAACCGCTCATGCCCGGCAATGCAAGAGAAGCCATCGATAAGATACTGAAAACCGTGAATATTTTTGGCATTGGAATAGCCATTCCGCCCATTTCGTCGAGATAAAAAAGACGTATTCTATCATAACTCGTTCCTGCCAAGAAAAAAAGCGCAGCACCAATAAATCCATGAGAGATTATTTGTAAAATGGCTCCGTTGAGTCCCGTATCGCTTATAGAACCAATTCCTATAATTATGAAACCCATATGAGATACGGAGGAATAAGCTATTCTTTTTTTTAAATTACGTTGACCAAGAGATGTTGAAGCTGCATAGATTATTTGAATTGCGCCTAATAGAATTAACCAGGGGGAAAATATAGAATGAGCGTGGGGTAATAATTCCATATTAATTCGAACCAATCCATACGCTCCCATTTTTAATAAGATTCCGGCTAAAAGCATACAAGTACTGTAATGTGCCTCTCCGTGGGTGTCTGGTAACCATGTATGTAAGGGTATAATCGGCGATTTGACAGCAAAAGCAATAAGAAATCCAATATAGAATAGTATTTCCAGTGCCACAGGATACGATTGATTAGCTGATGTTTCAAAATTTAATGTTGGTTCATTGGAACCATATAAACCGATAGCGAGAACTCCCATTAATAAAAAAATGGAACTTCCTGCAGTATACAAAATAAACTTTGTAGCTGAATACAAACGTTTCTTTCCCCCCCACATGGATAAAAGTAGATAAACGGGAATTAATTCTAATTCCCACATGATGAAAAAAAGTAAAATGTCTCGAGAAGCAAATGATCCTATTTGACCGCTATACATTGTTAACATCAGGAAATGGAATAATCGGGATTCCCGAGTAACCGGTTGAGCCGCTAAAGTAGCTAAAGTGGTGATAAATCCCGTCAGTAAAATGGGTCCTATAGAGAGTCCATCTATTCCGAATCTCCAGTAAAAATCAAAAAAATTTATCCATTTATAATTCTCCGTCAATTGGATTAATGGATCGTCCAATTGGAAATGATAACAGAATGCATAGGTTGTTAGAAGGAGATTCGTTAAGCATATACAAATAGTATACCACCTAATTACCTTATTTCCTCTATGGGGAAATAAGAAGATTAAGGAACCCGCGGATATTGGCAAAACTACAACTATTGTTAACCAAGGAAAAAAATTCGTGGTAAAAATAAAATACACTTGGGCCAAAAAAACCCGTGCTCAAAATAGAAAAAAATCTTTTCTATTTTGAGCACGGGTTTTTGTCAGTAAATAAATTGTATTCGTGTGTGGTTTTTTGAAACGTATCAATAAGCTAGACCCATGCTTCGAGTTGTTTCATGCCATAAATAAACTCGAACACTCAAGAAATCCGTCGGACATGCGGATTCACACCTCTTACAACCAACACAGTCCTCTGTTCTCGGAGCAGAAGCAATTTGCTTAGCTTTACATCCGTCCCAAGGTATCATTTCTAATACATCTGTGGGGCAGGCTCGGACACATTGAGTACATCCTATACATGTATCATAAATCTTTACTGAATGTGACATTGGATCTCTTAATTTTTAAACATCACAAATTTTCGATCTAGTAAACTTGTAAATGAATCATATATTTCGACACCAGACGAATCAATGATTTACCAGAATTTTTCTAATCAATCTACCTCTGGATCAGTTCATACGAGAGGGCCAAGATACTTTGATTTCTTATGTTTTCGCAAACATGATCATACGTTGTGTATCATACATCCGAATTTGAATTGATAAATATTAGAATTTCAATATTCTAAATTCTAATTTTTCTGATTAATACTATTTATTCAACAAATTCGATTGATTGATACGAGTTGATTTTCTGTTACGATAAATTGACGAAACAATAGCTGGTCCAATAGCTGCTTCAGCGGCTGCGATAGCTATAACAAAAATTGAAAAAATATTTCCTTTTAATTGGCGACTATCAAAAAAATCAGAAAAAGTTACGAAATTTATATTAACCGCATTCAGTATAAGTTCAAGACACATAAGGGCTCTAACCATATTTCGGCTCGTGATCAATCCATAGATACCGATAGAAAATAAATAGGCACTCAAAACAAGTACATGTTCGAGCATCATTGACCAACTCCTTATCAATTTCGCTTCATTTCAATATGAACAAAAATTCAACAGATTCGATTGACTAGAAAATATAACAAGTACGTACCAAAAGACTATATTGGTAATAAATCGAATAAAAAAATTATTTTAAACATAAACAATCTTTAACTTTCACATTCACATAGAAAATTCAAAGGAAATTAATGTGATAAAGATAAAAAAAAATAGAACAAAATGAAATTTAGATTGATGTTACTAGTTCTATTCTTACTGGCGAGCCACGACAATTGCACCTATCAAAGCAGCTAAAAGAATTATTGAAATTAGTTCAAATGGAAGAAAAAAATCTGTTGATAAATGAATTCCAATTTGTTGACTATTATTTATCAAATCTTGTTCTATAATCTGATTTGATCTTGTAGTCCAAATAATCCCGTACCATGATGTATCTGGAATAGTAGTTATTAGTGAAATAAAAATACTTGTACAAACCATCAAAGTAACTCCATCCCCAACGGTCCAAAGATTAAAATCTTGATAATATTCTGAACCATTTATGAACATCACAGCAAATATGATTAAAACGTTTATAGCTCCCACGTAAATAAGTAGCTGTGCTGCAGCTACAAAATGGGAGTTTGATAAAATATAGAATAAAGATATACAAACAAGAACCAGTCCCAACGAAAAGGCAGAAAAAATGGGGTTGGTAAGGAATACTACTCCTATACTTCCTAATACAAGACCTGATCCCAGAAAGATTAAAAGAAAATCATGTATCGGTTCAGGTAAATCCATTAGATGTAAAATAAAAGATAAATAAATCGAAATTTCATGACCTTATTGATACGACCAGGAAAAAATTTTATATACTAAATTCCTAATTGAATTAAATCCTAAGGAGTTTGAATTGATATAGGTACAGTTATAGGACTAATCTCATTCTTTATACTAAAGAGTAGTTCGAAACTATTATACTATATATTTATATATTAGAATTTATATTAGAATATTAGAATTTATATTAGATATATATTTATATATATTTTAATAATACATATTTAATAATATAATACATATTTAATAATACATATATTATAAATAATATAAATATATATTATATATATAATATTATTAATATTATTTATATTAATATAAATAATATATAATATAAATAATATAAAATATATAATATAAATAATATAATTTTTTTTTTATAAAAAAATTGAATTTATTTGAATTGAATTGTTCGAATTGTATAATCGTCAATTACTGACATTGGTAAACGGCCCAAAGCAATTTGATTATAATTCAATTCGTGACGATTATAAGTCGAAAGTTCATATTCTTCAGTCATTGATAAACAATTTGTTGGACAATACTCAACGCAGTTACCACAAAATATACAGATCCCGAAATCAATACTGTAATTAAGCAATCGTTTCTTTCGAATATCAGTTTCCAGCTTCCAATCAACAACGGGTAGATCTATAGGACATACACGAACACATACTTCACAAGCAATGCATTTATCAAATTCAAAATGGATTCGACCGCGGAAACGTTCCGATGTGATTAATTTTTCATAAGGATATTGAATAGTTACAGGTAAACGATTTGCGTGGGATAAGGTAATCATGAAACTTTGACCAATGTACCTTGCAGCTCGTACTGTTTGTTGACCATAATTCATGAACCCAGTTACCATAAGGAACATATCGTAAATATCTATGAATATTTTTTTTTTGTTTTGTTTCTTTCTCTTGTTTGAGACAAGTTATGAATATAGAATATAAATCTTTTACAGTGAAAACAGTCGAAACGAAGTTGTTAATAATAGATTACCGAGAGAAATAGGTAAAAGAAATTTCCATCCAAGATTTAATAATTGATCCATTCTTAGCCTAGGCAAAGTCCATCTTGTTGTGATAGAAACGAACAAGAACAAATAAGTTTTAGCTAATGTAATAAAGATACCAATTGTAGTTCCAAAAACTCCACATGTTTTATTTATTTCAAAAAGCTCAGAAACGAATATGTACGGAATAGAGATATTCCAACCGCCCAAGTAAAGAACTGTTACAAATAATGAAGAAACTAATAAGTTTAAATAGGAAGCAACGTAAAATAAACCAAATTTTATACCCGAATATTCGGTTTGATAACCTGCTACTAATTCTTCTTCTGCTTCTGGTAAATCAAAAGGTAATCTTTCACATTCCGCTAGGGAAGAAATTAGAAAAACGATAAAACCTATAGGTTGACGCCACAAATTCCATCCCCAAAAACCATATTTTGATTGCGCGTCAACTATATCAACTGTACTTAAACTGTTAGATAATCCTAGTCGGTGATAACATTACTGTTCCCATCGCTATTACAGAACCGTACATGAGATTTTCACCTCATACGGCTCCTCCGAAGGCCATAAATAAATCTAAGGACCGGGCCGCTTATTTATCTTGATATATCCCTAGGATAGATAGGATTCAAATCTATTGGACGGTCCTGAATTAGACCAATTGAATTCTGTCTGTTATAATAATAAATACAAAAGGTACTTCTGAATTGATCTCATCCCTTAAAAATTTTTATTTGTTGAGTAATAATTAAATTCTTCAATAAAATACTCCTTTAGAATTATCAATAACCCATCGTTTTCGATTACGTAAAAAAATTATACATTAGTTTATGAATTCTGACATGAATTCTATCTCCATGAATATGGATATAAGAAAGAATCAAAAGGGATCCCTCTTATTTTTTTTTTATTTTAATTGTATTATATTAATTATATTATTCTTTCTTTTTTTTTCGTTCCTATTCTTCTTTTTTTATTTTATGTGCAAAAGGGGATTTAAAATAAATTAAAGGATTATTTCGTTTCTGATAGTCATTTATTTAATCAGTGGATAGGAGCATACTCTGGATCGGAATTGTGGGGAGTACTGCCTGATTATTTCTACCAACTTAAAGCCCCAATTAGTATTCTTTTTATATTATGCAGAAATGCTCTTTTGGATAATTTACATAATCTCTATTACTAATCCTTTGTGTATCTTGGTGTTTCTAACCATCCACTCATTTTTTTATCAATCCCCCTTTATTTATATTTCTGGTAATACATGTATGGTAATTCATACAAACGTTAGTGAAAACTCAATAAGGTTGGTCTTTTGAGCCCGCTTCAAGACAGGATGACTAATCAACCAATTTTGGGGTAAACGGTTTCTTCCGCTTATAATTTTTTTTTTTCCACTTAATTCTTATACATAGAAAATGAGACTCAATATTTTTACTGCAGATTCAAATGAAATTCAAATCATTCAAATCATCATACTATATATAAAAATATAAAAATATATAAAATAAAAATATATAAAAATATAAAAAATAAAAATTATAATATTATATATGTATATTTTTATTATATATGTATATTTTTATTGAATAAATAATTATATATATTTTATTTGAATTTTAATTGAATAAATAGAAGCTGTTTTATTTCACTCATATAACTATCTGATTTAGTTCATCAATCCGAATTCCTAATAAAAACAATGAAAATCCGGATATCTATTCCATTTTTTCTACCCCTTTCCTATAAAGAAGAAAAGAAATAAAGACGAAAAGAAAGGAGCATGTAAAACTTTCTGTCTCAACGAATCACACGTAGAGATATTGATAACACACATAGAGTTAATGGTATTTCATAACTAATCGATTGAGCAGCAGCCCGTAGACCACCCAAAAAGGAATATTTATTATTTGACCCATATCCTGACATAAGAAGTCCAATGGGAGCAATACTCGAAATAGCAATCCATAAAAAAACACCGATATTGAGGTCAGCTAAAACAAAGTTATAGCCAAAAGGAATTACTGAATAGCTTACTAGAATTGATATGACTGATATGGATGGTCCAATACTGAATAAACGAATATCCCCCCTAGATGGAATAAGATTCTCTTTGAAAAGCAGTTTTGTTCCATCTGCTAGAGCTTGAAGAACTCCCAAAGGACCGGCGTATTCAGGTCCAATACGCTGTTGTATCCCTGCGGATATTTCTCTTTCTAACCATACAATCACTAGTACACCTATTGTAATTCCCAATACAAGAGTAAAAATAGGTACAAGTACCCATATAATTCCATAGACCTCTTTTAAAGATTCCAATCTGGAAAAAGAATTGATATCTTGTACTTCTGTTGTATCAATTATCATTTCAACGATCAACTTCTCCCATAATGATATCTATGCTACCTAGTATTGTCATAATATCAGCCAATTTCATTCTTTTAACTAACTGAGGAAGAATTTGCAAATTGATAAAACCCGGTGGACGAATTTTCCATCTCCAAGGAAAACCATTCTGATCCCCTATTAGAAAAATTCCTAATTCTCCCTTTGGTGCTTCAACTCTCACATAAAGTTCTTGTTTCGGCAATTCAAAAGTCGGAGACGGTTTTTTACTAATGAATCGATATTCAAAATCATTCCATTCTAGATCCTTTTCTCTATCAAAGCAGCGGATTTCTAAATTCTCATATGGCCCTCCCGGAATTCCTTCCAGAGCCTGTTGAATAATTTTTATGGATTCCATCATTTCACCAATTCGTACTAAATAACGAGCTAATGAATCTCCTTCTTTTTGCCATTGAACTTCCCAATCAAATTCCTCGTAACACTCATACTGATCAACTTTACGTAGATCCCATTGTATTCCGGAAGCCCGAAGCATTGGTCCTGATAAACCCCAATTTATTACTTCCTCTCCACCAACAATCCCTACTCCCTCAACCCGTTCTAAAAAAATCGGATTTCGCGTAATAAGTTTTTGATATTCAACAACCCCTGTTAAAAAATAATCGCAGAAATCCAAACATTTATCTATCCAGCCATGAGGTAGATCAGCCGCTACTCCTCCGATACGAAAATAATTATGCATCATTCTCATACCTGTGGCAGCTTCGAATAGATCATATATTAATTCTCTTTCTCTGAAAATATAGAAGAAAGGGGTTTGTGCACCAATATCTGCCATAAAAGGTCCGAGCCATAGTAGGTGAGAAGCTATACGACTCAACTCCAACATAATTACTCGGATATAGCTGGCTCTTTTAGGTACTTGAATATTTCCTAAATGTTCCGGTCCATTTACGGTTATTGCTTCTGTGAACATAGTAGCTAAATAATCCCAACGTGTTACATAAGGGAGATATTGTACAATTGTTCGGTTTTCCGCAATTTTTTCCATCCCTCTATGTAAATAACCCAATATTGGTTCACAATCAATAACATCCTCACCATCTAGAGTAACAATGAGTCGAAGAACACCATGCATTGATGGATGGTGAGGACCCATATTGACTATCATGAGGTCTTTTCTTCTAGCTGGGGCATTCATAGGTTTTTCCTCGATTCATTTTTCCATGAATTACTTAAAACACAAATTAGTTCATCAAAATTCAAGATCTAATAAATCGAATAATTCAAAATGACTCTTCAAATTAATGAGTTTGTGACTCCCGAATATCCAACCGATTAATTAATTTTTTATAACGTATTAAATTTTTCTTTGACAAATAAGACAGGAGTCGTTGCCGTTTTCCCAGAATTTTACGTAAACCCCTTTGAGATAAATAGTCTTTTCTGTGCAATTCCAAATGTGAAGTAAGTCGTCGTATCTTATTGGTGAAATTGAATACTTGAAATTCAATCGATCCGGGGTTTTCTTCTTTTTTTTCTTGTGAAATAACGGGTATAAATGAATTTTTGACCATAAAATGAAAGCTTCTCTTTCCCCCCCCTTTTTTTATAGATTCTAGATATTTTTATTGATCAGTAATAATAATGACACTCATTTTAAATTTCCTATATACAATAATCTTAATTTCCTTAAGAATTCCTGATTTTTTTTTTTCAAATTAATTATTATTAATCAATCCAATTGAAATAGGTATACAAAAAATACTATATTTATGCATTCACAAAAGAAAAATTGTAGACTTAAAAAAAGAAGATTTTGTTGATTCATTTATAGATCTAATGGATATATCATTGAATTAGTATGATGCCTCAGAATAGAAGGTAAGACAATGTGTGTGTGCATCTATTTGTCTTCGCATACCAGATATGTTACAGGAAATAGAAAAAAATGTAGATTAACTAATTTTCAATCGCGGATACATATGTATCCTTACCATACCGAAACGACTGCCATTATTGGTATCAAACCAATAGCGATTCATACAAGCTAAATCTTCTAATCGATAATTTGGCCAAAGAAATAACTTTAAATTAATTCGTTTTTTTTTATCTCTATCAAGATCTTTACTTGTAGCCAAAACTTGACAGCAATTATTCACTTTATTCTCATTGTAAAATGTAGTATTTCTATACACACTATTTCTATTCATAGGATTGAAACAAATTAGAATTCTCAATTCTCTACGACGTCGGGCGGATAAAATATTTTCAGGAACAAGCAAATCATAATGACTTTTTTCTTTATTTTCATTTATCTTTTGATCTCTTGTTCTTGTAATGGATTTATCAAAATTCTTCTTATCAACTTTTTCTCGGTATCTTTGATTAATTTGGTGCTTTCTCTTATGAATCAATGAAACGCCTATGGTTTGATACATAATAAATTGTTCATGGTTTTTTCTAGACAGACGAACTGGTTTGATACTCAATATTCCTTTTTTCATCAATTCTATAAGAGTGAAATCCCTCTGATTCTGAATTTTCATAATATCTAGACTTAGTTCTCCTCTTTGAATAGAGGCTATAGCAATTTCTTTTAGATTTATCAGTCTAAGCAGGAGACAACATACTTTGATATTATTCATTATTCTTTCATTTAAGCAATCACGGCAGTTCAATTGAAAAAGCAAATACCTTCTTAGTAAGAAATTTAGTTCTGCTTCAATGTTGTTCTTGTATTTCTTTTTTTTTACACCCTTTTTCATGTCCGATCCTGCATAATCTTCTTCAACATCTTTTTCTTGCTTTGCGAGAGATGATTCAAGATTTACTCGACCTGCGTATTCTGTTTTTCCTTGATTTCGAGTCTCTAACTCTAATTCAAGAGATTTTTTTTTTTTCGATGGTCTAAAAATTTCTATTTTTTTCTTTCCAGTGATTTTTTTAGTTTCACTAACATTTTTATTTACATTAAAATTGAAAAAAAGTAATTTGATTGGTATAATCCACGGATTACTCGTATATGCATTATAAAATATCAAAAAATTAGAGAAGAAAATAAATTCCCGATTTGATATGGAACGATTTAGTATTTCTACATTCATTCCCATCCAATCAAAAAAAGTTTTTTTTTTTTTTGATGGGTTGATTTCTTGATGAATCATAAAATAATAATCGGTATCGATCCAAGCTTCAAAATCAACTTTATTTCTAAGACAAAAATTCAGAATTCTCCAATCAAAATACTTTCTATCCAGATTTTTTTCCATATCTAGAATATCATCTTCTACTATATAATTCTTGATAGGAATATCATCCGTCATATCAACTAATTTTTGTTTACGTGTGTTGTAATTATAAGAAATAGCTTGGTTATTATTTTCTTGGAATGGCGATCTATATCCATAAATATATGAGTCCTTCTTATCTGCATAATTAATAGACTTATATGATAAAAGATTATACCCATATTGTTTTTTTAATTTATTTTTTTGATTTGTTAATGAGTCTACTTCTTGTTTTTTGTAAAGAATTAATCTGTTTTTTTCATATGAATGACATTTGGTTAAATCTTTATTTTGAGTCACATGACGTTCATTCATTCTATTTCGCCATTTTTCTGGGACTAATCTAGACCATCCCCTCTGAGATAAATCGTATTGATAATGACCTTTTAACCAGTTTGTCCATTGATTCATTACAAAATTGGAAGGGTTCTTATGGCTTAATTTGGAATGAAATATTCCTTGTACTCCAAAAAAATAATCCTTTATTTCATTCTTAAGAAAAAGAGGTGTTCCATGATATTCAAAAACAGATCTTAATTGATACTTATATAAGTTAATAACTTGGGTTTGTGATAATTTGTAAAATACATATGCTTGTGACAAAGAGGATACGTCACAAAAATTCTGTGAATTCAGATTACTAATATTAGAAATTGATTTTTTTATAGTATAAATAAAGTGAATTATACTTTGATTTTTTTTATCAATTCTTTCTTCATTTGCTTCATTATTGTAAATGTATTTATTAATAATTTGTTTTGTTGATTCAAGAAAAAGTTGTACATTGATTCTAGGAATATTAATGATACATACAAAGATATCTATGTATACCCTTTCCATGAAAAATTTAAAAAAAAAATTGGATTTACGGGCTAATCGAACATTTCTTCTTTGTAATATCTGCCAAATATTTTTTTGTAATTCTAATCTTTTATCATCATAAGTTGTTTTGTTAGAACTAATATTTATCTCTGAAATTATAAACCCCTTTTTCTTGTCTTTTGTAAATTTTTCTATTTGTTTTATGATTGTCTTTGTTCTATCATTCAGATCTTTTATTTTTTTTTCTGTCAATGAAAAATTTGTCCAATTAATAGATTGAATTGGAATGGCTGATTCGGAAATCATTGGATTACTCTTACTGATTGTTGAATCTTTTTGAGTTTTATTCAATTCATATATTTTTCTCAATCCAAATATAAATAAAAGATTTGATAGTGATAGTTTTTTTATTTTTTCTTTTATAAATAGAATATTTTTGAGAATACTTTTGATGATCCATTGTGCTCTTTCTTTTGAAACATTTATAATTTGTTTTTTTCTTTCGTTTAAAACTTTTAGAACTATAAAAAAAAGTTTTTTCAAATTTTTCATTTTTTTTTTGAGTTCTTTAAAAATTGGATCAAAAAATGAAAGTGGGTTTCGGGGAGAAGAAGAAAAGGGCAATTCGACTTCCATTCCCAAAACTGTTAAAAAGCAAAAATCCATTTTTTTCGCTTTTTTTTTCATTGGACCCTTTTCCTTTTGCGGGGGTCGTAGCTTACATCTGTGCCAAGGTTTCAGACGAAAAGGAAAAAGGATTTTTATTTGAATACCCTCTCTTAGCCAGTTTTTCGGAAATTCTTTTTCGGATAATTGAATCCCATTATAGGTACATTTAATATACATTTCTCTATTCCAATCCTTTAAATCCTCTGACCATTCAGGAAATTGAAATAATAGTATACGAACGATATTTTTAGTTATTATCAATGAAGGTAATAAAATATATTTTCTAAAAATCGATTGGGTTACTAATAAAAAACCTCTTATTACTTGAGCATATATAATGCTATCCCAGGCTTCTGCTATTTCGAGACGTTTTTTTTCCTCTTCTTTCTTCCTTTCTTTTGTTTTTTCCTTCCTTTCTTTTGTCTTTTCCTCTGTATAATCCGAAATTTTCAATTCTTTATTTTTCCACATCCAATTTTTAAAAATAAAAAAAAAATTCATTGGCTCTAAAATATCAAAAGAAAAGAAGGAAGGTTTATCAATTTTATCCAAAAAAAGAGGGGAATGCGCGCTTGCTTGAAAGAGTTTCCAAGTAACAGTTTTACGTCTTTCAGCGCGTCTAGATCCTTTGATTATCTCTCGCCTAAAATCCGGTTGGTATGAATAACGCATTAGACCCA